CAGTCGCCCTAGCAAGACGTGGTCAAAAAGTGTTACAGATTGGGTGTGATCCCAAACACGATAGTACTTTCACTCTTACAGGATTTCTAATACCTACAATTATAGATACTTTACAATCCAAGGATTATCATTATGAGGATATTTGGCCCGAAGATGTAATTCACAAGGGTTATGGAGGGGTGGATTGTGTGGAAGCAGGAGGTCCACCCGCAGGAGCCGGATGTGGAGGATATGTGGTGGGAGAAACTGTGAAGTTGTTAAAAGAATTAAATGCATTTTACGAATATGATATTATATTATTCGATGTATTAGGCGACGTGGTTTGTGGAGGTTTTGCCGCTCCATTGAACTATGCAGATTATTGCGTAATAATTACAGATAATGGATTCGATGCATTATTTGCAGCTAATCGTATTACTGCCTCTATAAGGGAAAAAGCTCGTACACATCCACTCCGATTAGCAGGCTTGGTTGGAAATCGTACATCTAGAAGAGATCTTATCAATAAATATGTAGAAGCCTGTCCAATGCCCGTAATAGAAGTATTACCTATTATCGAGGATATCCGAGTTTCCAGAGTCAAGGGTAAAACCTTATTTGAAATGGTTGGATCTGAACCATCCCTTAACTATGTGTGTAAATATTATCTAGACATAGCAGATCAAATATTGTCCCAACCAGAAGGTATTGTCCCAAAAGAGATTCCAGATCGGGAATTATTCAGTTTACTCTCTGATCTTTATCTAAATCCCATTGGTGGTGAGGGACAGAAAAAAAAGAATCAGGAGAATTTACTTGGGTTTACGAGAATTTAGCATCAACAATTTAGTCACAATTCGTTGTAAATTCGATTTTTTCTTCTTATTATCCTTTTTATTCATTATTTCTTTTCCTTATTTATTATCCCCAGCCATTAATTCTTCCCCTCCCTATTATGCCGGCCAAAATTGATGAAACTATAACTTTTGAATGTGAAACGGGTAATTATCATACTTTTTGTCCCATTAGCTGTGTATCCTGGTTGTATCAAAAGATTGAAGACAGTTTCTTTTTGGTAGTGGGCACAAAAACATGTGGTTATTTTTTGCAAAATGCACTTGGAGTTATGATTTTTGCAGAACCCCGCTATGCAATGGCAGAATTAGAAGAAGGAGATATCTCGGCCCATTTGAACGATTATGAGGAATTGAAAACGCTTTGTATTCGGATAAAAAAAGATAGAGACCCCAGCGTCATCATATGGATAGGCACTTGTACTACAGAAATAATAAAAATGGATTTGGAAGGTATGGCACCCAAGTTGGAATATGAAATAGGAGTACCAATTTTAGTGGCAAGAGCAAATGGACTGGATTATGCTTTTACTCAAGGGGAAGATACTGTGTTAGCTGTAATGGCACATCGTTGTCCAGAACAGGAATTCCCCGTTGGTGAATCGAAAAAAACTATAACAAAAACAAATTTATTCCCTTTTCCTTTTCTTAAGGAAAAGAAATTGGTGGAATATGCAAATCATCCTCCCTTAGTTATTTTTGGGTCTTTACCTTCGAATTTGGTCTCTCAACTTAATACAGAATTAAGACGCCAATTCATCAAGGTATCGGGTTGGTTGCCCGCTCAGAGATATGCCGATCTTCCATCACTGGGTGATGGAGTCTATGTTTGTGGCGTTAACCCATTTCTGAGTCGTACAGCAACAACTTTGATAAGACGAAAAAAATGTGAATTAATCGTAGCTCCTTTTCCTATTGGTCCGGACGGAACGCGTGCTTGGATCGAAAAGATTTGTCCTGTATTTGGTATTGAGACCCAAAGTCTGGAGGAAAGAGAGGAACGGATATGGGAGAGTTTAAAGGATTATCTTGATTTGGTACGCGGGAAATCTGTCTTTTTAATGGGAGATAATCTCCTAGAAATATCTCTAGCAAGATTCTTAATCAGATGTGGTATGATCGTTTATGAAATTGGTATTCCATATATGGATAAACGGTATCAAGCTGCTGAATTAGCACTTTTACAAGATACATGTATAAGAATGTGTATACCAATACCACGAATTGTGGAGAAACCAGACAATTCGAATCAGATACGACGTATGCGCGAGCTACAACCCGACCTAGCCATCACCGGAATGGCTCATGCTAACCCGTTAGGGGCGAGAGGAATTGGTACTAAATGGTCAGTTGAATTTACTTTTGCCCAGATTCATGGATTTGCCAATGCAAGAGATGTACTTGAATTGGTTACCCGCCCTCTACGACGTAACGAAAATTTAGATAACTTGGATCGGACCACCCTGGTTAGAAATAAAAACGAGTTCTATACCAGTAATCCTACTCCTAGATAAAATAACAGAGAATATATGTATTAATAGCATATACATATATCCAGATGTTATAATATCTATTCTAAATCGATTTTCTATTTTCTATATGTTAGATATTGGAATCTATTCTGTGAAATCTAATTTATGGATGTATAAAATGATAACTATTCCTATCTGTATCTCCCATATATATATGGGGGATACCAGATCTATTTATTCTATTCCTATTTCCCATTCTTTTATTTCGATCAAAAAGGAGTTTCGATATGATAAGAGTACTTGGTCTACTATGGGATCCATTATCATCATGGATAGAAGTCTCAGGTCCGATCATTTTATTTGGGCTATATTATGGATTTATCACTACATTGCCTTTTGGTCCTTCTAAAATATATTCCATTAGATCTTTCTTTTTGGGAGAACCTATCTATGGTATAATAGCTATAAGTGGTTCTATTACGGGACAATTAATAGTCTTTTTGTCCATGTACTATTCGCCCATCTATGCAGCGTTGTGGAAACCTCACGCAATAACTTTATTGGTCGTACCATACATGTTTTTTCGTTTTTATCAAATTAGCAAAGAACCTTCAAGTTCTGAATCTCTACACCCCATAAATTCGATCAACAATCCAAAAATTCTAAGTATATTTATGGGTGGTCTAATTCTTCAATTGTTTAATCCCATTCTTTTAGCAAATCCCGTATTAACAAGACTGGTTAACCTCTTTCTTTTTCGTTACGGCGATAATATATCATTTGTGATAAGTAGTTTTTGCGGTTGGTTGGGTGGTCATATTCTATTCATCATTTTTACAAAATTTGTATCTTTCCGTATAGAACGTAATTCACCTATCGATTATACTATATTAAGACGTTATATCAATCGAACCTTTAGTGTATTTCTTCTTTCTTATTGTTTATTGTATTTAGGTAGAGCCCCATCACCTTTTCTTAAAAAGAGAAATAATAATTATGATTACATCGGTGACAAAAATGATCACTCTGTGGCTGTGGCTAGAGATGATCGTCCTGTGGCTATAGATCCGAAAAAACTTCCAGGACTTCCGAAGGAAGAACAAATAACATGGTTAGCATGGTTCAAGCAACCATGGCCCATTATTTTCTTTGATCATAATAGAGCTTATCGGCCAATACGATATATCGGGAATAGCCCATTTACTCAACTAGGTCCTGTCAGGACCGAAGTCTCTCAATATTTTTTTGGCACATATTCGAGTGATGGAAAACAAAGAATCTCTTTTACGTTTTTACCTAGTGTATTGGTCCTTGGGGAAAAGCTCGAGAAATATAGAGATCTTTCAGGTACTTCTTGCTCATCTGAGGATCCTTATCATAGATGGATCCATACCATGAAAAGAAGAAGAGATTCTTTAGGGAATGAATTTTCGGATCGAGTAAAAGCTCTAAGCAATGGATCTCCTGTTGAAAATGTTATGGAAAGAAGAGTGAAATTCTCTAATTCTCAGGGATATTCTTTTACTGAAATGTATGATCCATTCCTTAATGGGGCATTCCGTGGAACAATAAACCAATTCGAGTCCTCCCGAATGCTGAACGATTCGATCATTTCGAATCTTTCGGATTTTACAGAGGTCTTTATGAAAGACCGTAAAGAAGGATTCCCAAATGATCCGTTTGGGCATAGGTACCATATCTCTCATCATTGGCAGGAATTGGAACACGAAAGCTTTCGACTACCCTGGGAACCCTTACCTACAGATACTGTTCGTTCGCTCATTCCGATAACTAAATCATCGGAAAGAGGAAAAGTTGAACCTATTTCGAAACGGCTTTATCTATTAGCAGAACGAATAATTCCAAATCAAGCAAGGAAGATCTTTCAAAAGTATTTGTCGAATATAGATTCTTCAAATATAGATTATTCTTTTGGTAACCTGATCTATCCAAAAGATTTGTTGAAAATGCCTTCTGATCAGATCCAAGAGATCTATGCAAAAGAGGATGATTCGTTGATACATTTATTGTGGTTGGAAATAGCCCTTCGAGTAGCCTATATAGATATCGTACCGGAAATTGCTTCATGTAATAAACGAATCTACACAAACTATTTGGTAAATATTTACAGCCGAATCGACGGTAGAAACGTTGCGCCCACAGGTACCATAAAATGGGAATTGATTCTTGATCTTTTTACTACGGAACAAAAGGTTACTTCGGAACATATTTTCTTTTTCGAGTCTTTGGCGCAACACGAGTGGACAATACTACAGAAATTTCGTGGGAATGTATCTACGGATGATTCAACACAAACGAAAGATTTGCTTACCCTTTACAGGGAAATACTATTAAATGAACCTCTCGAAATTAGAGAGATCCGGAAACATGTGCCTCGATGGTCCTCTGGTTTGATGATGGGCGACTATGATGAGTTAAGCGCAGCTCAACTCACAACGAGTAAGGTTCGTTCAAGAAAGATCAGAAGTACGCTGACTTTTGATCTTGAGCAACGACAAATAGTTCTGAAACGTTTTTTTGGCGAGTCAGATTATCGTCGGAACGTAATCGCAGGATCCATACGTGCTCAAAGACGTAAAATTACGATATGGAAGAAGATACAACCAAATGTACATTCCCCATTCTTTTTGATAAGAATGGAAATACCCGCTTATCCTAAAGATTATTACGACACGTTCGATTCTGATAGAGTTAATATGGAAAAAATCCAGAAAGAAATTAGGGAAAAAATCCAGATATCCAAAAAATCGGAACCGGTCCCCCACAGTATGACAATCGTTGAGTCCTTATGTGCACTGTGGGCGGAATTGAACCATTTAAGAGGTTTATTACTATTGGCTCAATCAATTCTTAGAAAACGTATAATATTACCATCACTTATAATAGCCAAAAATATTGGTCGTATATTATTATTTCAAGTCCCCGAATTTTCCGAAGATTGGGAAGAAATGAGGAGAGAAGTGCATATCAAATGCGCTCCTGATGGTACCGAATTTTCCGAAACAGAATTCCCAGACAAATGGAAAAAAAATGGTATGCAGATAAAGCTTCTATTTCCTTTTCGTTTGAGGCCTTGGCATAGAAGATCCAAACCCCGATTCGAGAAAAGATTGCGTTGGAGTTATTTAACGACCTTTGGATTGGAAACTGACGTACCTTATGGTGATCCAAACCCACAGCTAGGACCTTTTTCCAAATTTTTTCAACCTATCTTCAAAAAATTGATCTTCAAAAAATTGAAAAGAGGATTGATCATCTTCAAAAAATTGAAAAGAGGATTGAGGAGAGAATTTATTATCTTCAAAAAATTGAAGAGACGATTGATGGGATCTACAGGAATAGGACGCATTCCACGAGTTAGATATATAGACAAGAGTGAACTGAATGACCGGATACAAAATAAATTACTGAGTGAGACTACTCCTATGGGTAGTGCAAATGATTCACCAGAAGTTAATGATCAATTTGGATATGGAACCCGAACAATTAATGTGAAAGATCCAGATTATCGGACGACCACAATGAAGGAGCGGATCGAATCTATCGCGATCATAAATAGCAGCTCTCCTATAACTGGAATGTCTCTGGTAGATTCAGAGATTAATACCGGATCGAAAGGGAGTTTTAATATGTTGGGATCAACATTCAAAAAGCGATTGGTTCAGATTCGGCGAATACCTGGTCGATTTCGAAATAAAAGTGTCCAATTAATCCGAAAAAGGTTCTATTCAATGAAATTAATGAAACTTTTTATCAAAATGGACCGAGATCTTTTACCAAGTGTTATTCATTTCATCGGGTCAAATATAAAATTTTGGATTCGATCCGCTTGGATCCGATCCACGGGGAATATAGCAACAATTTACGGACGAATATTCATTCTCAATAATGATATTTCAAGAATAAATAGAGGTAAAATTACCAACTACTATTCGATCACCGAAAAAATACAAGATTTTGAAATTCGTCCTGATCAAAACATGTTCTCAATGTCCCAAGCATATGTATTTCACAAGATATGGCAGATAAAGACAATGAACAGGTCCTATTCAAAGTATTTATTAGAATCTCGAGCCCAAGCATCATATCCCTTGATCAAAAAGAAGATCAAAGAATTATTAGATATACAAAGAATATTGGATCACGATAAACCACAAGATCTGAAGGAGAATGACTGGAAACAATGGTTGAGATGTTCTGACCGGTACAATTTATCCCCACAAATATGGTCTAGGATAAACCCACAGAAATGGAGAAATAGAGTCAGTAAGCAATGTACGTGCTATGAAGAACGATTCATTCCCTATGAACAACAAAAAGATTCTATATTTGCAGCTGTGATGGAACCTTCTTTGAGACTACTTCGGAATCGGAAAATGAACAAACGTTACAGATACGATCTCTTATCATATAGTTATCTCGATTCGACAAAAGATTCGGATATTCACGGACCACCAGTACAACCTGATATACCAAATGATAAAAATATTACCGATCATGAAGGAATTCTCAGGGAAAAGTGGATTCGTGATATTCTCGAGGAGGATTGGAAGGGTACCGATTTCAATATCGTGAATGGTCCTCGTTCTACTATTGATATTTATGATGCTATACGTTCTTGTACTTACGATCATACAACAATGATTGACAGGCAGAAGACTTATTTTATTACGAATCGGCAGGGGGTTGATGAGACGCGAAAAGAAAATGTTGGCATTATGGATTCTCCAGGAATCGAGAAGAGAGGATCTGGATTAGATCTAAAATTATGGTTATTCCCGGAACTTTTAGGAATAAAAAATATATATGAAACTAAATCGAAGCTCCTACCAGGAAAATCGTTTTTACAAGAAGAACGAGACCGGAAAAAGATGGAGGAAAAAGAACAGAAGGAAACAACAAATGTTCTGGAACAAGGAATAGGTGCTAGATCATATGTTCAGAACAAAAAAGGAAAAGAGCATAATTGGAACGATGAATATGATAAAGTAGAAGACCAACAAACTGGTGAAGTAGAAGATCAACAAACTGGTGAAGTAGAAGATCAACAAACTGGTGAAGTAGAAGATCAACAAACTGGTGAAGTAGAAGATCAACAAACTGGTGAAGTAGAAGATCAACAAACTGGTAAAGTAGAAGATCAACAAACTGGTAAAATAGAAGGTCAACGAACTAATAGAGTTATTTTTCAATACAGACCGGTAGAAGCTATAGGGGAAGAAAGTGTATTCAAGCTGTCGGATATTTGCAGGGTTATGTCCGGAATTAAGGATCCAGACCAATATCTTTGGACCAATATTCAAGAGGGAAAAGTGAATCTGAATCTAATGTTCCTTCTTCTTGATAAGGATAGAAATGAAGATGAAATATGGGAAAATAATCTTATTCAGGGGGATGTTCCGATAAAGGTAAGCAGTAAAAAAGAAATATGGGTAGATAAAAAAATAGTGGTCCCCGAACCGTATCGTTTATCAAGCATACCAGATTACGAATTCCTGATGTATAAAATCGTAAGTATTTCATTGAAGTTTCAAAATGGAGACCGGGAATGGATGGATGGAAATCTTTATGATGGATCTGTGCAACGCGGTCAAATTCTGGGGGATGAAAAAAACATTTTGAGTTCCCTCAATTTAGAAGATATTTTGCTTCCGAAACGTCGCAGAGAATTTCGAATCCTGAATCGGTTTGATCCAGAGAACGATCATGCAGGATTTTCCAATGGAAAAGACATAGACATACAAAATGATGAAGAACTAATGGAAAGAAACCAACATCTTAGCGCAGATACAACGCAAATAATTAAACGTTTTCTTTGGCCTAGTTATCGATTAGAGGATCTTATTTGCATGAATAGATATTGGTTCAATACAAATGATGGGAGTCGATCCGCAATGTTGAGAATACGTATGTATCCCCTAACTTTCAATTGATAGATTTTTTGCTTCAATTACGTTTTCGTCGAAAGAAAAGAATAGATTGATTCAATGGAGTTTCAGGATAAATAAATTGAACCAATCTGTTCGTTTCGTTTCATCAATGTGAAAAGATTCTACATCTCGTATCGTATTTTGCCATAGGTCCAAAACCAGATGTTCCTCCAAGAGGATAGAAAGAATCCGACCAATTTTTCTTCAATAGAAATGGTCGGAACGAATTCAGAATTATTATATGGACCATGAAAATGAAAGAATGGATCTAATTCTTTTTTCTGACTCGAGAAAAAAAAATTTCCATTCAACTCCAGGAAAATTTGTTTTTTTTTATGATTAAGAATTTATCCATTAGTTCGTATCTGATTCCTGATAAACAGAGAGGATCTGTTGAATCTCAGGTATTTTATTTAACCAATCGGGTCCTAAGACTTACCCAACATCTGCAATTGCACGGAAAAGACTATTCTTCCCAAAGAGGTTTGTGGAAAATTTTGGGCAAACGTAAGCAACTTCTGGTTTATCTCTCTAAGAGGGATAAACTTCGTTACGATGATTTAATCGGTCGATTAGGTATTCGTGGACTAAAAACCCGTTAATTTCGAAGTTTTCAATTCCAATTTTGAAAGATCCCGAATCCCAATTAGTCGTTCTTTTGTTCTCATTTAGAAAACGAACCGGAGAGGGGTGACATATGATCATGCTTGCTACAGAGAAAAACCCCCTGATGGTAAGTATGGGTCCTCATTATCCATCGATGCACGGTGTTCTTCGACTTATTGCTAGATAGTCAAAATGTTATTGACTGTGAACCTCTATCAGATTATTTACATAGGGGGGAAGGATGGATCAAATTGTTTAGAACCAAACAATTGTCCAATATCTCCCCTATGTAACGCAATGGGATTATTTAGCTACTATGTTCGCAGAGGCAATAACGGTAAATGCGCCGTTAAGATCGATTGGGAAATATGTATCCCAAAGGGCTAGCTATAGCAGAGTGATTATGCTAGAGTTGGGTTGTATAGCTTCTCATTTTTTATAGCCTGGGCTTTTAATAGCGGATATCGGTGCGCAAACTCTCTCTTCTTATAATCGACTCGTATCGATCAATTTCATTTGTAGAAATGGTGATAGAGTATCGTATATATGATCTATAGATTAGGAATCGGTATATCTATTCCTATCCAAAAAGATGATGGGTATATTTCAGAAGATTTATCTATTCTATATGACCAGAATCTCTCGAAATCTCTATAGTATTATGATCGACCAAAAACATGATTGATCCATCCATATCAAACTCATTATGAAAATGACCTTTCACGATTGAACCATATTCGGGGTGATACGGAGGGATCGAAATAGGACAAAGATATTTGTCCCATTAAAAAAATACAGAACCTTAAAATATTGGTTCCAAACATAATTGATAGTACAATTATTGATTCGTTTTATATTCATAATATCCCGTTATTAGCCATCTTTATTGGGCATATATTAGAAGATTTGGCTATATATGATCTTATCAAATTGAAAACTTTTTACTAACTAATGGAGATCCAATGGCACATTCGGTCAAAATTTATGATACATGTATTGGTTGTACCCAATGCGTACGAGCTTGTCCCACAGATGTATTGGAAATGATACCTTGGGAAGGATGTAAAGCTAAGCAAATTGCTTCTGCTCCAAGAACAGAAGACTGCGTAGGTTGTAAGCGGTGCGAATCCGCTTGTCCAACAGATTTCTTGAGTGTACGTGTTTATTTATGGCATGAGACGACTCGCAGTATGGGTCTAGCTTACTGATCAATATGCACAATATCTTGGATCAAGTATGGGTTTTTATAGAGAGAGATGGAAAGTCTCTTCCATAATGAGCAAATTACCCTAGATCAATCAACAATATTTGTTAGTTCGCCCATATCTGCAAATTCCTTAATACCATTATTTCCCCTCCCATAGAGGGAGGGAATGAGCTGATTCGATGGTATACTCTAGGTATTTGTTTACTAGAGCTCCTTTTCATTACTTATACATTCCGTCCGTTACCATTTCCAATTCAATAATTCATTGATCCAATTTGAAAAAAGAAAGATTCTAACTGGATAGATCTTATTGAATTTAAACAGAATTGGAAAAGAAGGATAGTCTTCAGTATCCCGTATGGGTTTTGTAATTATTGGTTCCATGGCAGATACAGGTCCCAATAGATCCATTTTCAAATGATCTCTCATGGATCGATTGGTACGGCACTTTCATTCTTAGCGGGAACAAGTGACGATAGGATACGTATTCTTCTTCTTGATGAAATAATAGGGCTATATTAATACCTAAAATACTATGTCCAGTAGTTTTGAAATGGCTTCTCTTGCATTGCCGGAAATCTGTGGTTTTGTGGCAGAATCTATTAGATCTTCTTCCCGAAAAAAATGACTGGTTATCAATTTTTTCGACCTTAAAAATCGAATTATTGTTACTGCAATAGTGGCAATTGGAGTGATATTAACTCCTATCCATTTGTTGTCTATGTTACGTTGAATATTCTAAGTTGAAAATGTGACGAACCCTTATTTAACGGATTCTGGAGAGATTCTTATCCTGATCTGTTCCTTTCTACCCACGGATGATGGGATGGGGTAAAAGTTAGTTCATCTCGATCCTTCCATCTATGAAATGAATGGCAAAAAAATTATTTTTGTACTTTCCAGATGGATTTTTAGCTATATAATATAATTAATGGATACAAAATTATCTTTTTCCTCTTTTGATTTGAGAGATTAGAGATTAATGGAATGGGATGGAGCAAATAAAAAAAAAAATGAAATTATTTCTCTTTTATTTTGATCTAATATAGTTAAAGTTAGTTCAAGTTATTTCAAGTAGTGATTCCATCATTCTATAATGAATCTTTGAAATAACTTGGACCAGTTATTGATGTAACTTATCAATTACATAAAGGAACTGGATCGAATCTATCCTTTTTTCCCTCCGGGAATTCGGTCCATTTATGGTTCTATGTTAGATCAACCATCCATAGCTGTGTAATCCTATTCCTAATAGATCGACCCCCAAATAACGGATCCAAACTATAGAAAATCCTAAAGAAGCCACAATTGCCGGTTCCTCACCCTGCCAACCCTTATTCATTCTAGTATGCAGATAAATTGCGAATATGGTCCAAGTAATTAATGCCCAAGTCTCTTTTGGATCCCAGCTCCAATAAGATCCCCATGCTTCATTGGCCCATATTGCTCCAGAAAGAGTACCTATGGTTGAAAGAGAAAAACCGAGACCAATCGCACGATAACTCCAATGATCTAATTGTTTGATCAATTTACATTTACGATAATTCGTTGATGAAAAATAAAAAGTGTATTGCAAATCACTTTTTTGTTTTTCATGTGAATAAAAATTTTCATTGGGAAGAATGGATCGGGAAAATAAATTGTCTATCGCACCGAGAAGAACCTGTCTATTTACTCCGGACATAATCACTAGAAGAGCTATTGATGCTAGGGATCCACATAAAAGGGTTGCATAACTGAACAATATCATACTTACATGCATCATTGACCAATGAGATTGTAGCGCGGGTACTAACATTCCGGATCGTTGCATTTCCTCCGGAAGACCTAAAGTAGCAAAACCATGAGTTAACATAGCACTTGGCGCGGTGATTGCACCTAACCACCGATCATCTTGGCTCCGTACTTCTAGAACTATATGGAGCACGGATGAACTCCAGGAAAGGAACATGAATGATTCGTACAAATTACTCAACGGTAAATGTCCCGAATAAAGCCAACGAGTAATTAATAATCCCGTTGTACAAAGAAAAGTAACTATCATGCCCTTTCCTCCCGAGCTGCTTAGTGCTTCAATTGGATAAACTAAGGTTCCCCAATAAATGAGAGTGACAACCAAAATGAGAGAAAAAGAGATATGAGCCAATATATGTTCTAAAGTTATGAATATCATAATAAACCCATTTATTCATTTTATTTCCGAATGAGATCTATGATGGAAAGATAGGATCTATTTATCACAATGGAAATAGATTGAACAGATATTGCTACATAGCAAGAAGTGATTGAGTAGATCTTCTTTCAAAAATGCCGCCACTCGGATTTGAACCGAGATGCTCTCGCACTGCTTCCTAAGAGCAGCGTGTCTACCAATTTCACCATGGCGGCTTCGTAGGGACCATACTAGCTTATTTACACCAGATCGTCAATGTTATGGAACGTGTCTAGCAGAGGGAGTAATCTGTGAATATAACATCGGGCATTTACATTTAATCAATTTTATGTTGGTTGATGGTTATAACGGAGCATAGCGCAGCTTGGTAGCGTGCCATCTTGGGGTGATGGAGGTCGTGGGTTCAGATCCCACTGCTCCGAAAGAGCATAAGAAAATAGTCACATGCATTATCGGACAAGGAATATCTATTCATTTTTGCTCACGATGGGAAGAATCGGAGCAACTAGATTCCAAACAATAAAGAGAGATACATGGATCATAACTTTTCAATCTTTTTGATTGGATGGTTTGATCATATACATATCTAGAACAAAACTATGTTTCTGATCCATGATCTCCCGTATGATTATTCTCCAATATTTTGTTGGACTTTCAATTTTTAGGGGAGACATCCAAATATATTGATAGCTCACAATAATATGAAATACGGACTAATATTACTATATACAGGCTGCTAATGAATGAATTGATCCTTTTTTGAGCTTCTGAGATGTAGAAAGGGGTTTCATTAATAGAATAAAAAGTTGCACTAGATTACGCACCTATATTTTGGTCAGCTTTTTTTATGTATCTCTGCCACAAGAGTTTTTACATTATGCATTATAAATGGTAGAGATACGAAGAAAGATGATGACTTTGAGTTCTCCTAAAGGATTGAGCACTCTATCCAAGCATAAAGGAGGGAAAGAATGGGTTCAGAGATGAATCATTGGAAGGAACAGAAGCAGAAGAAGGATGAATCGAGATATCGAGATATCTGGAACTACGAACTAGTAATTATTCGCTATAGAGCAATAACCTGCATTTATTACGAAATGCACGAGCGATTCCATAATGAAATAATATCATCTCTATGCATGATTCCCTAGGTTCTGTGCCATTCTTTATCAAAAATAAGAAATCGTTTCGATACTAGTTTCGGATCGGAATGGATGGATTGGGATGTTTATAAGGTTGAGCTACCGGAAATGTAGCATAATGGTAATGCTGAAGTGGATCCTTACAATAAATGATGAACTCTAATCCCTTTCTAGTGGGAAGGCGGAATGGATAGAGGAATGGTTGAGAAATTTCCCATTTATCCAGATTGGCTGGTTGAAGGGAAGTACTGTAGTGGAACTAATTAATGATCGTGTCCCTTTCGTACGACCACCACCCTTGGGAGTACCCGAAGAAAATGATTTATTTCGCATCACTGTTCTCCAGGGTCCTGGATGGAGGGTGGTGTCGTATATTCCCTCGTGTTGTGCTACGGGTCATCCGAATAAAAATTGATATCAATTTATTTTGATGATCCGGAGGAATCATCATTGGCTATGCAATAAAAACTTTTTGAATGACCGGTGGAGATAGACTTAGCTAAAGAAAAAGCTTTTATTGCGGCCCGATATGCTTTTCCCTTCCGAACATTTTTACGAATTCTTTTCTTGGATCTAGAAGTACGCTTTTTCGGAACTGCCATAACGAACAGTGGGTTTAATTAATATATTGTGATGTGAAAGACATCTTATGTATTTCATTTATTCATTTTTATCGTAGATAACTCCGTTCTTTATCGGAATCTGCTGCAAATTGAATCAATCCATTCTCTCACGGAAAATAAATAATAATGGAATCTACCAATTGAAATTGAAAGGTAAATTTCCATGATATATTCTCATCTATTTTATAGAATATATTCATATAACGATCGATGTCGAAAGTCGTTTACCTAACTAGATTTTGTTATCCTTAAAACAAAAGAATCCATTATCTTTATCTTCAGACGATAATCCGTATCGGGGTTAAATAGATTATCACTAGGCCTAGTCATGAATATACCGTAGTAATCCGTTCTTTTGAAAAAATATTTTTTATTAATTAGATCCTATTTTCGAGTATTTTCTTTTCTATGATGCTAATGTAAGTACTACTAT